CATTCAACTGCCAAATCTTATGAATTCGGGTCGATTGGATCGAGTGAAAAATCCTATTGTTTTGGTTGTGGACTCAAGGGTTCAGGTTCAAACATGTTCTTTGAAGAAATATATGAGTTCTATTATAATAGTATAATAGAAAAAAATATGTTTTTTTTATTCCATTTAAGTAAATCGAGAAAAGGAAAAACATAATAAGAAATGACACTCCTATCATAGGAATAGCCTTGTTGCTGCTTCAATAACAAGCATTTTCGTTTTCAAATCAAATAAATCATTTGATCTATGATTCATTGGAACAAGGAATGGCCTGGCTAGGTACTGGCCAGGCCGGGGGAATAAAAGAAAGAACTTTTCGGACGAAATCAAAGAGGTACTCTTTCTATTGGAGATATCTGTTTCGAATCATTATCTAAAGGGAATTGATGATTGATCAAATTCGTCTATATTTATAGAATAAAGAAAGATAAGGAAAAACTTTTATCAACCTTTACTTCACGCGTCACATATGAATTATCCTTTTAAAATTGGGAGAGATGGCTGAGTGGACTAAAGCGGCGGATTGCTAATCCGTTGTACGAATTATTTGTACCGAGGGTTCGAATCCCCCTCTCTCCGTTTCTTATGATCACTTGATATTTCCCTTTCGAATTCGAAAAAATCTCTAACCCCCTTTCTCAGAGTTAAATGTATGGAATGGAGAAATAAAATCCTAAGAAAATTCAGAAATCGAGCAAGGAAAAACCCCTGATTTTTTTATTCATCACGTCCAGGATTACGTCCTGGATCATTAGATAGGAATCCGAAGATGAAGAGAGAAACAAAGAATATCACTACTGTGTAAACGAAGAGTTTGAGAGTAAGCATTACACAATCTCCAAGATCATTTTGGGGGAAATAGGGGAATAGATTCTCCATTTTTGTACCACATATTCCGTTTTGACAACAAGAAAAGAGGCGGTTTCTAGAAAACATAAGGAATTTGCAGGAATGAATTTGTAATAAGATTCTGATTCTTTCGTTAACAAAACGATCTCTCATACCTACAATTAGGTATTGTAGGGACCATACATAGGGTCTTCGACCCCCAGAAGGAATGAAGAAATGAGGTGATTCCGATTCATCTCGGTTATCCAAAAGAATTTCCATGTTTGAGTCGAGGGTTCATTATCTGATCTTATCAATTCTTAAGAATAGCATTTTTTTTTATCGAATAAATCATGAATGTTTCTAAGACAGTATTAAAGATCTCATCGAAAACTTACAGCAGCTTGCCAAACAAGGGCTAAGAGAAAAAAGAGCACAGGTATGACTGGCATAACATCTACGATTGGATTGAAAAAAGCATAAGCTTCGGGCAATTTGGCGAAGAAAAAGCTACTCGAATGAAGGGCAGAATTAAGACAGATCAAACTAAAGATATTAAGCATAACAAACATTTTGTTCTTGGAGAAAATTTCATTATTATTGGGTTATTGATATAAGGGGAAAATGAAGAAAGAAGGGAAAGTAGGCCGCAAAATCTTTCTTTTTCTTTGAACTCCCTCAATCAAAAATCCTTCAATTCTCAAATGAGAATAGAAGGAATCATACCTTACATACAATATCTTAATTGAATTATATGTAATGATCAATAAATTCATTTTGATTCTACATCTACATGTGTAGAATCATAGCAACAACCAATTCAATAGATATTGGGGCTGGAATTGACGAACAACCAATACCGATATTAGTGTTTATCGGTGTCGAATAGAAATCAAAATGGGGCGTGGCCAAGTGGTAAGGCAACGGGTTTTGGTCCCGTTACTCGGAGGTTCGAATCCTTCCGTCCCAGACCAATTCTATCATAACAAAGATTGTTCTTTTTAACAATCTTCTGTTTAAGGGTGTAATGTTGGATACAATGTGATCCAATCTTTCTTTGTGATTTCTAATGATTCTTCTATAGAATCATATCTTCCCTTTCGATTTTGTTTCTCACAAACAAACGGATCGAGTATCAATGACATGTGGATGGAAATAAATATCTTTTTTGATATAGGTAGGATGGGAACAAAGATCAAAGTGAAATTCAAAAAAAAAAAAACTGGGTGGGCCATTCAGCGTATGTTCGCCCCCTCGCCCATATTCATATTGAAGGTTAGTTAGTCATTTGGATAAACTTTATGCCCCATATCTATGATATTTGGATTCTCACATGATGCATTCTGAGTCGAAATGCGAAATAAAAGAGAAGTCTCTACCTTCCCTAAAGTAAATATAAATAAAGATAGGGTAGACAAAATGACTAATTCTATGTGGATCCTGAATCCTAAAAAACGGGGGGGTTCTTGGTATTAATTCCAGCGATGGAATTAAAGCTCCTGAGACTGGACAAAATCAAACAAAATAGTAACAACAAATTGATATGAACCCATTTTGCTTTGTACTTATACAAGACAGGATAGCATCCCATAAGAAGATCCTTTTAAATTGGCTTTGGGTATGATTCATGATCCCCATGGAATTCGTGTCGATATGAGTTAATCCGCAAAGGAAAGGAAGGTATCAATTTCAAGACCCTTGTCATCCGGATCTTATTAACAAACAAGAAAATTCAATACGGAACAGATTATTTTCTTTGGACCTAATTTCTTTTATTTTGTATTTGATTTGGCTCCAATGAATAATTGGAAATCAATGTAGCGATCAATTGGGGGAGGGGGGAGATTCATACATTCACTTTACTTTATGGAAAGATTCCTGAATCTGAAGTAAGGAAAAATCTGTAGAAAACGAACCATGCCTATATGTATTGTTATTGTTCTATTTCAGTGATCAGTGACACCGGTGTTTCAGTTTTGGCGAAAAAGATCTGCGATCCCTTAAATACCCACGATTACCCCCGGTAACACTTGTTTGGTGTATCTGATGAATACGATAAAATCAGATGAAAGAATACCTGAAAGAATACCGACCTTCATCTTTTCTTTCATGAGCCCCTTCTATCCATCCCCAAGAAAACAAAACAATTGGATTTGTTTCTTGACCCATTTATCTGGTTTAAATTATTGATGATTCAATCGGAAAGGAAACATAGAAGTCTCTTATGATGATCAAATTCGCGTCTGATTTAATTAATCAGATATCTGCTAAACATTTTTAGATCCTCGTTGTACCGACTTGTTGATGGATTTAGAGATTCAATTCAGTCTTTACTGGAAAACTTATTTCCAGTAATGATGTCGAAGTAGGAAATTCTTGAAATTGTTTTTTATGATTCCTTATAAATTCTTTCTACTCGAAGAAGTGTGACATTGGTGAATCTATCCTATCGAGTCACTTGCGATCTTTCCCGGTCATTGGAATAGCTTGTTTGGTTAATGACTCATTCTGTTCCGGTATCGGTAATCTAATTAAAGACCCTTCTTTAGTTTTAGTTGTTTGAGAAAGAATTGGATCTTTCATGATTCATCATCCCTAACAATCTGTTGAAGATGTAAAGAAGTGTTAAGCAACGCATTTCTTCGGGTTTTTTATAAATGTGTTTCATTCTTCTAATAAAATATGGGGTTAAATTATATTCTTGCTGAGACTTCTCCAGATCCATATATGAAAATAAAAGTATGGAGGACTTCATATACTATATACCGATTGAGCCAATGACTATTCATGATTCCATATTGAATCAATTCCATACCGGTCCAAAATTAGAGGAATGTTATGGTAAAACTTCGTTTGAAACGATGTGGTAGAAAGCAACGTGCGACTTGAAGGACATTATTGGCTGTGGATTCTTGTACCCACCATTTTATATATCAAAGAAGATGCTCTCGGCTCGACATAGTTTGTTCTATTCCACTAGGACCCCAATTTTGGGGTTGTAATAAAATAATATAATTATAATATAGCACATGATGGAGCTCGAGCATAAAGAATTGGTTCATTTAGCAGAGAGAAGGATCTAGGGTTAATGCCAATCAATAAGTTGGAACAACTTCGTAAGTATATTTTCGGTATAGAAATTGAAAGGATCAAGTTCGAACAAGTCAAAAAAAAAAAAAGTAAAATGAATTTGTCGAAATAGTTTTACCAATTCCGATCAAAAGTGTATCACAGGGGAATCAATCGTTTCCATAGAACGAAATAACAAAAGGTATGTTGCTACCATTTTGAAACAATTAAGGATCACCGAAGTAATGTCTAAACCCAAGGATTCAAAGCAAAGATAAAATAAAGGATACCGGAACAAGGAAACACCGTTTTCAATTGTCTCAACAACTAGATCAGAATGGGGAAGAAATAAAATCGACTCTAGGCGAGACAAACAAAAGAGGTTAGAGACGGCTCAATAAATGTCTAAGGATTTCCCTTCGAGCTCTTTGAGAATTACCCAACTTGAGTTATGAGTACGAATGAGATTTCTTTTTTTTTTTTTTTTCAGGAAGGAAGAACAAAAAAAAATGACTCAAATCATAGTCTAATTGATGATTTTGTGGATCTATTTGCCACTACAATACATAAATTCGAATCATTCTTTTTCGAGCCGTACGAGGAGAAAACCTCTTATACGTTTCTAGGGGGGGTTGTTCATTTATGTCTATCCCAATGAGTCATCTATCGAATCGTTGCAATTGATGTTCGATCCCGAAGAGAGGGAAGAGATCTTCGTAAAGTGGGTTTTTACGATCCGATAAAGAACCAAACTTATTCAAATGTTTCCGCTATTCTATATTTCCTTGAAAAAGGCGCTCAACCTACAGGAACTGTTCATGATATTTCAAAGAAGGCGGAGGTATTTAAGGAATTTCGAATTAATCAAATGAAATTAATGAAATAAAAAAAAAAAGGGGGGGGGTGCCCAGTATCTAGCTTTGTCTAATTGTTTCTCCACCATTCCTTATTTTTTTTCTCTATTCTCTATTCATTGTTGCTCTCACATGACCCCGTATCATAGAACTATAAAAAAAAGTATCTTCTCTTGATATGAGACAGATAGAAAAAAGATTGAGTGAATAGATGAAATAACTGGGAAATTATGGGATTACCATCAATCAGATGGTTTTCGTTGGGACTCCACCAACAAACAAAAGGTCAATCTTGCTTATTATACCTCTATTGAATAAATATTGAATAAACCCGACATTTTTTTCCTACCGGAATTCCTTATTTATTTCCCCACTCATACTTCATCCCTTATCTATGTTGTAGTGTCACTCCAACACAAGTCCTTGTTTTATTTATTGAATTGGTTTTCTCAACATTCAATTCATATTGACAATGGTGTATCGAACAAATATAATTCGATCGTGGATAAATAGATCTATTTATCCACATTTCATAAGTTTGTTTCTTTATTTCACTCAAACGATGGGTTCGTCAATTTCGTTGTGACATCAAGAAGTATCTTAGTTAATATAATGAAAAAAAAAAATAGAGTATGGGTAGTCTATCAATTTTTACATCTATTTAGATTTTCTCTATAATTTATCCCAGAATCTGTTGTATTTTCATCTGATCTCTGTTCATTTTTATGTTCACAATTGATCATCAAATCTTTCTTTTTGATCTGTTGCTAGTTCAATGTTTTGACGAGGTCGGGCAATCGAATCTCTTTATTTATTTTTTATTCCGATCGTATCTACACACCCTATTTATATGGGTTGCTAACTCAACGGTAGAGTACTCGGCTTTTAAGTGCGGCTATGGTCTTTTACACATTTTGATGAAGCAACGGATTCGTCCATACCATTGGTAGAGTTTGTAAGACCACGACTGATCCTGAAAGGGAATGAAAGGAAAAAACAGCATGTCGTATCAATGGAGAACTCTTAGAATACTTCATCCTTAACGGATCGATACAAAATCTTGTTTTGATTCTTTTCTTGGAAAGGGGTCAAATCAATTCAAGTTGGGTCGAGTGAATAAATGGATAGAGCCCTATAGCTCCAATTATAGGGAAACCAAAAGCAACGAGCTTCTGTTTGTTCTTAATTCGAATGATTACCCGATCTAATTAGACGTTAAAAATATATTAGTGCCTGATGTGGGAAAGGGTTCTCTTGTGAGTGGATCATCAATTCCTTTTTTTTCATGAATCCTAACTATTCTCTATTATGTTCTCTATTATGTAGTGGAGACGAATGTGTAGAAGAAACGGTATACTGATCAAAATTCATTATTCCAAAGTCAAAAGAGTGATCGGGTTGTAAAAATAAAGGATTTCTAACCATCTCTTGTAACTATAACGAACATAAATAAATTGGATGGAAATAGGATCCGTTGATTGTCCTTTCTGGCTCCGGGGTATCTATTCTTTTCTTACGATATACCTTGTTCTGACCGTATCGTACTATGTATTATTTGATAACTCAAGAAATCCCCCATATTGGTTCAAGTGTAATTTCAAATGGAAATGGAGGAACTACAAGGATATTTAGAAATGGATGGATTTCGGCAACAATACTTCCTATATCCGTTTCTATTTCAGGAATATATCTACGCGCTTGCTCATGGTCATGCTTTAAATGGATCGATTCTTTATGAACCGGTGGAAAATTTAGATCATGACAATAAATCCAGTTCACTAATTGTGAAACGTTTAATTACTCGAATGCATCAACAGAATCGTTTGATTATTTCGGTTAATGATTCTAATCAAAATCGATTCGTTGGGCACAACAATCATTTTGATTCTCAAATGATATCGGAGGGTTTTGCAGTCGTTGTGGAAATTCCATTCTCGCTGCGATTGGTATCTTCCCTAGAAGAAAAAGAAATAGCAAAATCTCATAATTTACGATCTATTCATTCAATATTTCCCTTTTTCGAGGACAAGTTATCACATTTAAATCATGTGTCAGATATACTAATACCCCACCCCATCCATCTGGAAATCTTGGTTCAAACCCTTCACTCTTGGATACAAGATACTCCTTCGTTGCATTTATTGCGATTCTCTCTCTACGAGTATTGGAATTCAAATAGTCTCATTACTCCAAAAAATTCCATTTCCCTTTTTTCAAAAGAGAATCAAAGATTCTTCTTGTTCCTCTCTAATTCTCATGTATATGAATGTGAATTCATATTCATTTTTCTCCGTAAACAACCCTTTCATTTACGATCAAAATCTTTTGGATCCTTTCTTGAGCGAACACATTTCTATGCAAAAATAGAATATCTTGTAGTAGTGCTTTGTAACGATTTTCAGAAAACCCTATGGTTGTTCAAAGACCCTTTTATGCATTATGTCAGATATCAAGGAAAATCGATTCTGGCTTCAAGGGGGGCTCGTCTTCTGATAAAGAAATGGAAATCTCACCTTGTCAACTTTTGGCAATGTCATTTTGACTTGTGGTCTCAACCGGCCAGGATCCATATAAAGCAATTATATAATCATCCCTTCTATTTTCTGGGCTATCTTTCAAGTGTACGACTAAACTCTTCGGTGATAAGGAGTCAAATGCTAGAGAATTCGTTTCGAATAGATACTGCTATTAAGAAATTCGAGACCGTAGT